GCGCGCATTATTTTAATAATGTAAATAGACACATTTTTGGAAATAAAGCATGCTCGAGGCCTTACCTGTTTCCGGGGGGTTTGCAGGATAATAAGAGTCTTGAGAGTTTAGGGGGGTAGGGGGGTTTAACGCGAATTTACCGTCACCGGGGTGATCTTAGATATATTGAGGGGAAACAGTAAAGTTTATGCTCATGATATATCTTCATGCAATTTCCAGTAAGGCCCTTAATCATTACAGTACTAAAACTCATACAAGGAAATGTTCAACCTTAACTTACATCGACGCGCTGCACTCTGATATGTCAAATGAAAGGAAAGAGAAAAAAAATAACCTGACCCCTGTGGAGTGAAGGCCCGGCATGTGGAATTATCTCGCCACATGAACTCCACCAATAACTTATGTCAGCGTCGATGAAAGTGTGAGGAATGATCCAAGTCATGGCCCTGAAGTAGGAACCAAATGCCAGGAATAATTCAAGAAGTGCGACCCTCAGAACGATTGTCCCTCACTATCAATAAGAGTATGCATTAAGAAATCAACTGATGGTCGGTTCTTACTACATCGGATTTGGATTTTAACGGGATGCTGGGTACTTGGTATATCTTGACTGATGGATTTAGTGTTAGGTCTTGAATACTGTCATGCTTCTCTATAAATTTCTGTCTGTTCCAGTTATGTTTTATGTCCTTTTTCACTTGTTATCCTTGCTTTATGTATAACCCCAGTTTTAAGTGATTAATCTAATTATGTACTATACATCCTATTATATGGTTAATATATATGCATGGTGATATTACATATATGCAACAAGAAGTAGTTTAACTGAGAATGTTGGCTTTGGGAGCCAGCGGTGGAGGTTAGAATCCTTCCTTTTTGAGCAGTAGGGAGGACTCTAACCTCCGGCGTCCGGTTTACAAGACCGGCGCTCTAACGCTGAGCTACTAATGCTTGGTTATTGAAGTGTTTTGTTTTCTAGCCATCCTGCTGCTGGTATTAGGACTAGAAATAAGGAGAAGTAGAGGATTGAAGCAGCCTGGCCAATGATTACGTAAGGGTGTTCAACAGGTATGCCTCCGATTCAGGTGAGGATGGCAACATCGGCAATTAGGGTTCAGAATAGAAATTGTGTAAAGGGTCGGAAAGTAAGGCTTCGTTGTTTTGAAGTGTGGAGGAGGGGGACTACTATGAGGACGAGGATGGATGCAAGCAGGGCTAGGACTCCTCCTAGTTTGTTTGGAATTGACCGTAGGATGGCGTATGCAAATAGGAAGTACCACTCTGGTTTGATGTGGGCGGGGGTGACTAGGGGGTTAGCAGGGGTGAAGTTGTCTGGGTCTCCTAGGTAGTTGGGAGAGAAGAGGGCGAGCATTGTAAGTGTTGTGAGGAGGACAGTGAATCCAATAAGGTCTTTGTAGGAGAAGTAGGGGTGGAATGGAATTTTATCTGTGTCGGAGTTTAATCCTAGGGGGTTGTTTGAGCCGGTTTCGTGAAGGAAAATGAGGTGTACAATGACAGCGGCTGCGACGATGAATGGCAGTAGGAAGTGGAAAGCAAAAAATCGGGTGAGAGTTGCGTGGTCAACTGAGAAACCGCCTCAGACTCATTGAACAAGGGTATTTCCTACGTAAGGGACAGCGGATAGGAGGTTTGTGATGACGGTTGCGCCTCAGAAAGACATCTGTCCTCAGGGGAGGACGTAGCCTACGAAGGCGGTGGCTATGACTAGTAGTAGAAGAACTACTCCGATATTTCAGGTTTCTTTTTGCAGGTAGGAGCCGTAGTAGAGTCCTCGTCCGATGTGTAAGTATAAACAGATGAAAAAGAAGGAAGCTCCGTTTGCGTGGAGGTTCCGGATTAGTCAGCCGTAGTTGACGTCTCGGCAGATGTGGGCAACGGATGAAAAGGCAGTAGCGATGTCTGAGGTGTAGTGTATTGCTAGGAATAGTCCTGTTAGGATTTGGGCGACTAAGCAGAGCCCTAGAAGGGAGCCAAAGTTTCATCAGGCAGAGATGTTTGATGGGGTGGGGAGGTCAACGACTATGTCGTTTGCGATTTTCATTAGGGGGTGGGTTTTGCGTAGGCTTGCCATTAGGTGTTCTTGTAGTTGAATTACAACGGTGGTTTTTCACGCCACAGGTCTTGGTTAAAATCCTGGCAGGAATTATGACCTATGTTATATCTTTATTTTTATTGGGGCTGGTATTGGGGTTGGTGGCAGTAGCGTCAAATCCTTCTCCTTATTTTGGGGCTTTGAGTTTGGTGGGGGTTGCGGCTTTTGGTTGTGGGGTTTTGATTTGACATGGGGGGTCTTTTTTATCTTTGGTGTTGTTTTTGATTTATTTAGGTGGTATGCTAGTAGTGTTTGCTTATTCTGCAGCGTTGGCTGCGGAGCCTTACCCTGAAACATTGGGAAGTTGGCCGGTATTAGCGTCTATGTTGATATATTCTGGTGTTGTTGTTTTGGTTTTTGTTCTGTTTTTGGGAGGGTGAGGGGAGTATTCATGGGTGGTGGTTGATGAGGCGGATTGATGTTCGATGTTTCGGGGGGATATGGCAGGGGTTGCGTATATGTATTCTTATGGGGGCGGGATATTGATGGTTGGGGCTTGAGTTTTGTTGTTAACGTTATTTGTTGTGTTGGAGTTAACGCGTGGGTTGAGTCGGGGGGCGCTTCGAGCAGTTAGGTGAGGAGGGCGAGGGCGGAAAAGGCAAGGGTGAGAAGGAACAGGGCTATAAATGTTTTGATTGAGCCTTGTTGGACATTGCTGATGGTGGAGACGAGGGGGGTGTTTAGGTTGGCGGTTGCCTTGGGACCAATTTTTTCTAGTCAGGTGAGGTCGATGGTTTGGCTGGCGATGGTTTGTCCTAGAATAAGGTTTATTTTAGGGGAGAGGCGGTGGATGATACTTGGGAAGAATCCCAGCATGTTTGAGAAGTGGTGTGGGGTTAAGTGAGGGGTTGTTTTGATTTGTTTGGTGGTTAGGGAGGCTAGTTCTAGGGCGGTTAGGAGGCCAAGGAGTGTAACAGCAAGGGCGGCTAGTTTTAGGAGAGGAGGTATGGATATGACGGGGGTTTTTATTGGTAGGATGTTTGCGGTGATTAGTAGGCCAGCGAGGATGCTTCCTCAGGCTAGTCGTTTGATCGGGTTAATTACGGCGGGGTTGTTTTCGTTGATGGGGGAGAAGGTGTTAAAGCGAGGGTGGCCTATAGAGACGAAGAAGACAACGCGCAAGCTGTAGATGGCTGTGAAGGAGGTTGCCAGAAGGGTGAGAGAAAGGGCTCAGGCGTTTAGGTAGGAGGTGTTGAGGGCTTCAATGATGGCGTCTTTTGAGAAAAAGCCGGCGAGGAAGGGGGTGCCTGTTAGGGCAAGGCTGCCGATTGTTAAGCAGGAAGAGGTAAAGGGGGTTAAGTGGTGTATTCCTCCTATTTTTCGGATGTCTTGTTCGTCGTTCAGGCTGTGGATAATTGAGCCGGAGCAAAGGAATAGTATTGCTTTGAAGAATGCATGGGTGCAGATGTGTAGGAAGGCAAGTTGGGGTTGATTAAGTCCGATGGTCACTATTATGAGGCCTAGTTGGCTTGAGGTTGAGAAAGCAACGATTTTTTTGATGTCGTTTTGGGTGAGTGCGCATGTGGCAGTAAACAAGGTGGTGAGGGCTCCTAGACATAGACATAGTGTTAGGGCTGTGGGGTTGTTTTCTATTAGGGGGCTAGTCCGAATTAGCAGGAAAATTCCTGCGACAACTATGGTGCTGGAGTGTAGTAGGGCAGAGACCGGTGTGGGGCCCTCTATGGCAGAGGGCAGTCAAGGGTGAAGTCCGAATTGTGCTGATTTTCCTGTTGCAGCTAGGATTAGGGCGATTAGGGGGAGGGTCAGGTCTATATCTTTTGAGGAAAAAAAGATTTGTTGGATTTCTCAGGAGTTAAGATGAGTGGCTATTCAGGCTATGGAGAAGACTAGGCCGATGTCTCCGACTCGGTTGTATAGGACTGCCTGTAGTGCTGCGGTGTTGGCGTCAGCCCGTGCGTACCATCAGCCGATTAATAGGAAGGATATGATTCCTACGCCTTCTCACCCAATAAACAGTTGAAACATATTGTTGGCTGTGACTAGGATAATTATTGCGATGAGAAAGGTTAGAAGGTACTTAAAAAATCGGTTTATGAATGGGTCGGCGTGCATGTATCAGGACGCGAACTCTAAAATAGATCAGGTCACATAGAGGGCGACGGGGGTGAAGATAATAGAGTAGTGGTCGAATTTAAGACTAATGTTAATGTCAAATGTGTGGGTGTTCATTCAGCTTCAGTTTGTAATTACGGCTTCAGCACCTTCATTAAGGAAGAGGAAAAGAGGTAGAAGGCTGACTAAGAAGGCTAGTTTTACTGCTGTTTTGACTTGTTTTAAGGCTCAGTCTGGGCTTTGGGGGCTTGGGGAGAGTGTGGTGAGGATTGGGTAGATAAGTAAGGTGAAGATAATGACAAGGCTTGATGTTATGATTAAGGGGGTGGAGTGCATAGCTTTTACTTGGAGTTGCACCAAGAGTTTTTGGTTCCTAAGACCAACGGATGAGCTATTATCCTTTAAAAGCTTTTGGCGAGTGAGCTCTGGAGTTTAACCAAAGGGATGAAGATTAGCAGTCTTCACTGCAGCAGGCCTCTCTCGGTGGACAAGAGGGTTTTAACCTCTGTTTTTAGAATCACAATCTAATGTTTTGGTTAAACTATGTCTACAGACAGCTCATCCTCAGATAAGTTCTGGCTTTAGGATGAGTAGGAGTAGGGGGAGGAGGTGGAGGGCGATTAGTAGGTGCTCTCGGGTGTGGGAGGGCTCTAGGGCTATGATGTGGCTTGGGAGGGGGCCTCGTTGGGTTATAAGGAATATGTAGAGTGAATAGCTTGCGGTAATTAATATTCCTAGTCCCGTTAGGGCGATAGTTCATCAGGATCAGTTGAATAGGGAGGTGACAATCATTAGTTCGCCTATGAGATTTGGCAGGGGCGGGAGTGCTAGGTTGGCGAGGCTGGTAATAAATCATCAAGCTGTTATAAGAGGAAGGGCTATTTGTAGTCCTCGGGCGAGTAGTATAGTTCGACTGTGTGTGCGCTCATAGTTAGTGTTGGCTAGACAAAAAAGGGCGGAAGAGGTGAGTCCGTGGGCAATTATTAGGATTAGGGCTCCAGTGAAGCCTCAGGGAGTTTGGATGAGAATTCCTCCGACTACAAGGCCTATGTGGCTGACAGATGAATAGGCGATTAGGGATTTTAGGTCTGTTTGGCGTATGCAGATTGACCCTGTTATAATTACGCCTCAGAGGGCCAGGATAATAAAGGGATAGCTGAGTTCTTTGGTGAGGGGTTCTAGCGTCATTAAAATTCGTATTATTCCGTAACCTCCAAGTTTTAGAAGTACTGCGGCCAGAACTATGGAGCCTGCAATGGGGGCCTCTACGTGGGCTTTTGGTAGTCAGAGGTGGACTCCATAGAGCGGCATTTTGACTAGGAATGCTAGGATACAGCCTGTTCATCAGATTTTGTCTGCGTATGTGGAGAGTTGGGGTGGGGTTGAGTGAAGAAGGGTGAGGAGGGATAATGATCCGTTGGAGTTTTGCAGCAGAAGGAGGGCAACTAGGAGGGGCAGGGAGCCTGCTAATGTATAGAACAAGAAGTAAGTGCCTGCGTTTAATCGTTCTGTTTGGTTACCTCAGCGCGTGATTAGGATTAGTGTAGGGATTAGGGTGGCTTCAAATATGACGTAGAATATGATTATTTCTGTTGCGGAGAATGCCAGGATTAGGAAGAACTGTAGGGAGGTAAGCAGGGAGATGTATATTCGTTGACGGTTGATTGGTTCGTGAGCTGTGTGGTTTTGGCTGGCTAGAATCATTAAGGGGAGGAGTCAGCATGAGAGGATTAAGAGGGGTGTTGAAAGGGGGTCAGTGGCCATGTATGGGTTAAGGGAAGATCATCCTGTTTCGGATGCGTTTTTTAACCATGATAGGCTGGCTAGGGCAATTAAGAGGCTGTGAAGCAGGGTTGTGGGCCACAGTCATTTGGCGGGGGCTAGTCAGGCGGTTGGAATTAGCATTACTGTTGGGATAAGGATTTTTAGCATTGTAGAAGGTTTAAGCCTTGTAGGTGGTCGGAGCCATGCGTTCGTGCAGTGGCTACTATGAGGGCGAGGCCCACGCTAGCTTCGCATGCTGAGAATGCTAGGAGGAGCATAGGGGCGGATGAGAAGCTGATGGATGATAGCTGTAGGGACCATAGAGAGAGGGCGATGAAGAGGGATAGTATTATGCCTTCAAGGCAGAGTAGGGCGGAGAGGAGATGGGTTCGGTGGAAAGCCAGGCCAGAGAGACCTAGCAGAAAAGCTGATGAGAATGTGAATTGGATGGGGGTCATTAGGTTAATTATGGACTTTAACCATAAGTTTTTGAGCCGAAATCAAATGTTTTGTTTAAACTAATTACCTATTCGGCTCACTCTAGTCCGCCTTGGAGTCATTCATAAATTAGGCCGAGGGTGAGCATGATGAGAAGGGCTGAAGCCCACAGGAGGGTAAATATTGGAGAGGGAAGTTGATCCCCTCAGGGGAGGGGCAGAAGGAGGGCAATTTCTAGGTCGAAAAGGAGGAAAAGGATTGCGACTAGAAAAAATCGGATGGAGAAGGGGAGGCGGGCCGATCCTAGGGGGTCAAAGCCACATTCGTACGGTGAGAGTTTTTGGTAGTCGGGGGTCATTAGGGGGAGTCAGAATGAGACGATAGCTAGGATTAGTGAGAGAATCGTGGTGATGAAGAGGATTGTTAGTAATAAGTTCATTATCTTTCCTTGGAGTTTAACCAAGACTGGGTGATTGGAAGTCACATGTACTGAGTTCATACTAGAAAGATTATGAGCCTCATCAGTAGATTGAGATGTAGAGGAATAGTCAGACGACATCTACAAAGTGTCAGTATCAGGCTGCTGCTTCGAAGCCGAAGTGATGTTCGGATGTAAAGTGGTATCGGATTTGACGAAGTAGGCAGATGGCTAGGAAGGTAGAGCCAATGATAACGTGGAGTCCGTGGAAGCCAGTGGCGACAAAGAAGGTCGAGCCATAAACTCCGTCGGCAATTGTGAATGGAGCTTCGTAGTATTCTATTGCCTGTAGGAAAGTAAAGTAGAAGCCTAATAGGATCGTTAGGGTTAGAGAGTGAATTGCTTGTTTTCGTTCTCCTTCTATAATGCTATGGTGTGCTCAGGTTACTGTTACTCCTGATGCCAGTAGGACTGCTGTGTTAAGAAGGGGGACCTCAAAGGGGTTGAGTGGTACAATGCCTGTGGGTGGTCAGCAGCCTCCGAGTTCTGGGGTGGGGGCTAGGCTTGAGTGGTAGAAGGCTCAGAAAAAACCAAGGAAGAAAAACACCTCAGAGGTAATAAAAAGGATTATACCATAACGAAGGCCTTTTTGAACAGGGGGTGTGTGGTGGCCTTGGAAGGTGCCTTCTCGTACGATGTCTCGTCATCATTGGTACATGGTGAGCAGGAGGAGAACTAGGCCTAGGGTTAGTAAAATAAGTGAGTTAAAGTGGAATCAAATTGCTAGTCCTGATGTGAGCAGGAGGGCGGCTACTGCCCCTGTTAAGGGTCACGGGCTTGGGTCTACTATGTGGTATGCGTGTGCTTGATGTGCCATTAAACGTTTTCTTGTAGGTAAAGACTTAGTAAGAGGACGAAGACATAGGCTTGGATTATTGCGACGGCCACTTCTAGAAGGGTTAGAAGGAACAGGAGGATTGTTGTGAGAATGGCGACTGTTGGTATTAGGGGGAGTAGGACGAAAGCAGCTGTGGCGATTAGTTGAATTAACAGGTGGCCTGCTGTGAGGTTGGCAGTTAGTCGGACTCCTAGGGCCAAGGGTCGGATAAAGAGGCTGATGGTTTCGATAAGAATAAGGGCTGGGATTAGGGGTACGGGGGTGCCTTCTGGAAGGAGGTGTCCTAGGGCGGCAGTGGGGTTTTTTCGTAATCCAATGATAACTGTTATTAGTCAAAGGGGGACAGCCAGCGCTATGTTTAGGGAGAGTTGGGTTGTGGGGGTAAAGGTATATGGAAGGAGGCCTAGTATGTTAATGGAAATTAGGAAGACTATTAGGGAGGCAAATATAAGGGCTCATTTGTGCCCTCCTATGTTTAGTGGGAGGAGGAGTTGTTGGGTGAATCGATTGATGAATCAGCTTTGTAGGGTTAATAGGCGGCTGTTGACTCATCGGGAAGATGGGGCTGGGAAGAGTGTTCATGGGAGAAGGAGGGCGAGGGCAATCAGGGGGATGCCGAAGAGCGTTGGACTTAAAAATTGATCAAAAAAGCTTAGTGTCATGGTCAGGTTCAGGATTTAGTTTTTAAGGTTTGGGTGCTTTGGGCGGTGGGCTCGTTTGGGAAGGTGTGTGCTATGATTTTTGGGGGGAGAAAGGTAAGGAAGACAAATCAAGAAAATACTATAATGGCAAATCAAGGGGAGGGGTTGAGTTGGGGCATGTCACTAAGGGTGTTTGGGAGGCACCACTCTTTAGCTTAAAAGGCTAACGCTAGGCCCGTGTTAGCTTCTTAGTGAGGCGTCTTCAAGTATGAGTGAGGATCAATTTTCAAAGTGTTCTAGTGGGACGGCTTCAACGACAATTGGTATGAAGCTGTGATTGGCGCCGCAGATTTCAGAGCATTGTCCATAGAAAACTCCGGGGCGAGATACAATAAAGGCGGTTTGGTTTAAGCGTCCGGGAACGGCGTCCATTTTGACTCCGAGAGAAGGGACAGCTCATGAGTGCAGGACATCTTCTGCTGAGACCAAAACTCGGATTGGAGAATCAACTGGGATAACCATTCGGTGATCGGTTTCTAAAAGACGGAATTGGCCGGGAGTCAGGTCTTGTGTGGGAATTATATATGAGTCAAAGCTTAGGTCGTCGTAGTCTGTGTATTCGTAGCTTCAGTATCATTGGTGGCCCATGGTTTTAACTGTTAGGTGTGGGTCGTTAATCTCGTCCATTAGATAAAGGATCCGTAGAGACGGAAGGGCAATGAGGATGAGAATAACAGCGGGTATGATAGTTCAGATGACTTCAATTTCTTGAGAATCTAGGATGTATTTGTCGGTTAGTTTGGTGGAGACTGTAGCAACAATAATATAAAGTACTAGTGTGCTGATAAGGAATACGATTATTAGAGCGTGGTCGTGGAAGTGAAGGAGTTCTTCTATAACTGGTGAAGCTGCATCTTGGAATCCTAGTTGAGAGGGATGTGCCATTGGGGATAAGACACGCGGGGGTTAAACCCACAATTCTGCCTTGACAAGGCAGTGTAATTCTGTTTTACTAGTGTCTTATAAAGAAAGTGGCAGAGTGGCTTTGTGGCTGGCTTGAAACCAGCCTACGGGGGTTCGATTCCTCCCTTTCTCGGTAGAGTGGTTGGACTTGTACGAATGCTGGTTCTTCAAAAGTGTGGTAAGGTGGTGGACATCCGTGAAGTCATTCTACATTTGTTGTGGTTAGTTCGACTGATTCAACCTCACGTTTAGCGGCGAAGGCTTCTCAGAGGATAAATAGGAATATAATGACAGCGATAAGTGAGATTAGAGAGCCAATGGAGGAAACTGTGTTTCATAGTGTGTACGCGTCTGGGTAATCTGAGTATCGACGGGGCATTCCGGCGAGTCCGAGGAAGTGTTGGGGGAAGAAGGTTAGGTTAACGCCTACGAACATAACTCCAAAATGGATTTTTGTTCAGGTGCTGTGGAGGGTGTATCCTGAGAAAAGTGGGAATCAGTGTACAAAAGCACCCATGATGGCAAATACGGCTCCTATTGATAGGACGTAGTGGAAGTGGGCAACTACGTAGTAAGTGTCATGCAGGACTACGTCTAGGGAGGAGTTGGCTAAGACAATGCCTGTTAGTCCGCCTACGGTAAAGAGGAAGATGAAGCCTAGGGCTCAGAGCATTGGAGTTTCTCATTTAATGGAGCCGCCGTGAAGGGTGGCTAGTCAGCTAAATACTTTTACTCCGGTGGGGATGGCAATAATTATTGTGGCGGATGTGAAGTAGGCGCGGGTGTCAACGTCCATTCCTACCGTAAACATATGGTGGGCTCAGACGATAAAGCCTAGAAGGCCAATAGCCATCATGGCTCAAACCATGCCCATGTAGCCGAATGGTTCTTTTTTGCCGGCATAGTAGGCAACAATATGGGAGATTATTCCAAAGCCTGGTAGGATGAGAATGTACACTTCTGGGTGGCCAAAGAATCAGAATAAGTGTTGGTAAAGAATTGGGTCTCCTCCGCCTGCAGGGTCGAAGAAAGTGGTGTTTAGGTTTCGGTCTGTCAGAAGCATTGTGATCCCGGCTGCGAGGACTGGCAAGGACAGTAGGAGAAGGACGGCAGTAATTAAGACGGCTCACACGAAGAGAGGGGTCTGATATTGGGAGATGGCTGGGGGTTTTATGTTAATGATGGTGGTGATAAAGTTAATGGCCCCTAAAATCGATGAGACACCGGCCAGGTGGAGGGAGAAGATGGTTAGGTCAACGGAAGCTCCGGCGTGGGCCAGGTTGCCTGCTAGTGGGGGGTAGACGGTTCAGCCTGTACCAGCCCCAGCTTCTACGCCGGAGGATGCTAGGAGGAGTAGGAAGGAAGGGGGTAGTAACCAAAAGCTTATGTTACTTATTCAGGGGAATGCCAAGTCAGGTGCTCCAATCATGAGGGGCACTAGTCAGTTTCCAAAGCCGCCAATCATGATTGGCATTACTATAAAGAAAATTATTACAAATGCATGGGCTGTGACGATTACATTATAAATCTGGTCATCACCCAAGAGTGCGCCTGGTTGGCTAAGTTCAGCTCGGATGAGGAGGCTAAGGGCCGTCCCCACTATTCCGGCTCAGGCACCAAATACTAGGTAGAGGGTGCCGATGTCTTTATGGTTGGTTGAGAAAAATCAGCGTGTGATTGCCACAGGTAGGATGGCTGAGTGTTAAGCGGTGGATTGTAGCCCCACGTACGGAGGTTAAATTCCTCTTTCTACCAAGCCCTGGGGTGTTACATGTTAGATTGCAAATCTAAAGAAGCAGATTGACGTCTGCCGGGGCTTTCCCCGCCTTTTGTTTTGACAGGCGGGGAAAGGTAGATAGATGCTCGCTGGTTTGAGCGCTTAGCTGTTAACTAAGAGTTTGTAGGATCGAGGCCTGCCTGTCTAGGTAAGGCTTTAGCTTAATTAAAGTGTCTGTTTTGCATGCAGGAGATGTGGGGTAGTGTCCCGCAAGTCTTATCAGGGACTGGGAGATTTTCACTCCCGCTGAGGGCTTTGAAGGCCCTTGGTCTGGTGTTAACCTAAGTCTCTTAGATGTTGAAAAGTGTAAGAATTCCAGGGGTCATGGGGAGGAGAAGAATTGAAGAGGCTGTTATGGTGGCGGTTATCATGTTTGGTTGGGTTGTTTGGGTACGTCATGGGAGGGTCCCTGTTAAGTTGTTGGGGGCGATTGTTAGGGTTATGGCGTAGGAGAGGCGAAGATAGAAGTAGAGGCTTAGTAGGGCGCTGAGTGCTGCCAGGGTGGCTGTTGGGGCGAGATCGTGTTTAGTTAGTTCTTGTAGGATTAGTCATTTTGGTATGAAGCCAGTTAGCGGAGGGAGGCCTCCGAGGGATAGGAGAACAAGGGGTAAGAGGGATGTAAGAATGGGGGTTTTGGCTCAGGATGTGGCTAGTGCATTGATTGTTGTGGTTTTGTTGAGGATGAATGTGAGGAAGGCGGAGGAGGTTATGATTAGGTATAATATAAGTGTGAGGAGGGTGAGGGTTGGTGAAAATTGCAGAATTAAGATTATTCAACCTAGGTGGGCGATGGATGAGTATGCCAGGATTTTTCGTAGCTGGGTTTGGTTTAGGCCTCCTCAGCCTCCGATTAGTGTTGATAGCACTCCTAGGATGACGAGCAGTGTTGGGTTGTTTGGTTGAAGTTGGAGGAGGAGGGCAAAGGGTGCGAGCTTTTGTCATGTGGAGAGGACGAGTCCGGTTGTTAGGTCTAATCCTTGGAGGACTTCTGGGAGTCAAGTGTGTAGTGGGGCTAGTCCAATTTTTAGGGCCAGGGCAAGAATAATTAATGTGGAGGGAAGGGGGTGTGTTATTTGTTGCAGTTCTCACTGTCCGGTCAGTCATGCGTTGGTTGTGCTTGCGAATAGGAGTATGGCTGCTGCGGTGGCTTGTGTGAGGAAATATTTGGTTGTGGCCTCTACTGCTCGTGGGTGGTGGTGTTGGGCTATCAGGGGAATAATGGCGAGGGTGTTGATTTCTAGGCCTATTCAGGCAATTAGTCAGTGGGAGCTGGTTGCGGTGATTGTTGTGCCTAGGAGTAGGCCAAATAGCAAGGAGGCTGTAATGTAAGGGCTCATTAGTAAAGGAAGGATTTTAACCTACATCTTTAGGGTATGGGCCTAAAAGCTTAACTTAGCTGACTTTACTAGAAAGTGGTGTAGTGGAAGCACTGAGAGTTTTGATCTCTCTGGGTTGGGTTCGAGTCCCTTCTTTCTAAGGAGCTGGGGGGAATTTAACCCCCATGGTTCACTCTATCAAAGTGGCCCTTTAATTCAGGCACAGCTCCTGGCTATATTTGAGGCGGGAGGCCTGCAAATGTGATTGGGAGTGCCAGGTGTCAGATAACAAGTGCTAATGTTAGGGGTAAGAAGTTTTTTCAGATAAGGTGTATTAGTTGGTCATAGCGAAATCGTGGGTAGGAGGCTCGTACCCATAGGAAGACGAGTGAGAGGACGGCTGCTTTGGTTATTAGGTTTATTGTGGTCAGTTCTGGAAGTATTGGGATATGGGAGGCTCCTAGGAAGAGGCTGGCGGAAAGGGTGTTTATAAATAGGATGTTGGCGTATTCTGCGAGGAAGAATAGGGCGAAAGGGCCTCCTGCGTATTCTACGTTAAAACCAGAAACTAGTTCTGACTCGCCTTCAGTTAGATCAAATGGGGCTCGGTTGGTTTCTGCTAGGGTGGAGATGTATCATATTGCGGCAAGGGGTCAGGCTGGGATGATAAGTCAAATACTTTCTTGGGCGGTGTTGAAGGTTTGTAGTGTGAAGCCCCCAGTGAAGATAATTAGGGAGAGTAGGATTAGGCCTAGGCTTACTTCATAGGAGATGGTTTGTGCGACGGCTCGTAGGGCTCCTACTAAGGCATATTTTGAGTTTGAGGCTCAACCGGAACCGAGGATTGAATACACTGCGAGACTAGAGAGGGCGAGAATGAAAAGGATGGCTAGGTTTAGGTCTAAGACTGGGTATGGAAGGGGTAGGGGGGCTCATAGTGTTATGGCTAATGTGAGGGCTAGTATGGGGGTGAGGATGAATAGGATTGGGGAGGAGGTTGAGGGTCGTACGGGCTCTTTAATAAATAGTTTTACCCCGTCTGCAATTGGTTGGAGAAGGCCATAAGGGCCTACGATGTTTGGACCTTTTCGTAGTTGTATGTATCCTAGAACTTTTCGTTCTAGGAGTGTCAGAAAAGCGACGGCTAGTAGGACGGGGACAATAAAGGCAAGAGGGTTTAGGATGTGTGTGATGAGGGTTGTAATCATAGTTAAGGAGAGGAGTTGAACCTCTGTATAAAGGGCTTAGGTCTTTTGCATTTACCGGGCTCTGCCACCCTAACATGTCATGTTCTTTGGCTGTTGTTGTGTGCTCTCTTGTCTGTTTTAGTTGGAGACAACGGGTGAGAGGGGGACGTGCTTTTGGCAGGGGTCTCTCCTTTTCGGTCCTTTCGTACTAGAAAAGGGCACTTCATAGATAGAAACTGACCTGGATTACTCCGGTCTGAACTCAGATCACGTAGGACTTTAATCGTTGAACAAACGAACCCTTAATAGCGGCTGCACCATTAGGATGTCCTGATCCAACATCGAGGTCGTAAACCCTCTTGTCGATATGGGCTCTAAAAGAGGATTGCGCTGTTATCCCTAGGGTAACTCGGTTCGTTGATCGGCTAGGCCGGATCTGATTGGTCAGATGTTCTGTTCATTAGAGCGGTGGCTCTTGGTTTTAAAAAGGGTGTTTTTATTCCACATGGGGGTTTTTTGTTACCCCGCGGTCGCCCCAACCAAAGACATTTGAACAGGGCTCACTTAGTTTGTTCTTTTATCTAAGGGTGTTTGACGTGATCTGTTTTATGTCTAAAGCTCCATAGGGTCTTCTCGTCTTATGTTTTTATTCCCGCTTCTGCACGGAAAGATCAATTTCATTGACTTGAAAAAGGAGACAGTTAAGCCCTCGTCGTGCCATTCATACAGGTCCCCATTTAAAGGACAAGTGATTGCGCTACCTTTGCACGGTCAAAATACCGCGGCCGTTAAACGTATAGTCACAGGGCAGGCGGGACCTCTTATTCATTGTTTTTGCAAGAGGCGATGTTTTTGGTAAACAGGCGAGGCTTATGGGTTTGCCGAGTTCCTTCTTTTTCTTTAAGTCTTTCCAATTAGGCACGCCAGTGTAGGGTTAACGGTGGGGTTGTGAATGTTTTTCTTGTTGTTTGGTTTGATATTCATTGCCCTCTTTGGTTGGGTTCGTTAGTCTTCGGTGCGAGTTCGTTCCGATGTACACTTGTGCTTGGAGGGGGTCTGGCCCCTTATTACTCATATTAGCATAGTCTCTTCTATGTATGCATAGAAAGGCCCGATAAGGGTCAGGGGTTAGGATGTGTTTATCGGTATTAGTGGCGGGGGTGTGTTTGAGCTTTAACGCTTTCAATAGGGTGGCTGCTTTTAGGCCCACCTAAACACATGGCCTTTGTTATTAGGATCCTTATTCTCCTGGGAAAGTTGTTTCTTGGGTCAGAGGGGCTGTACCCCCTTTGACTAACTTTTTTAGTTTCTTTAAATCGGTTGTGTTTTTACTGTTGGTGAGGCAAGAAGCTAAAAAGCTGAGCTTAAACTCAATTTTCGGGCAACCAGCTATTACTGGGCTCGGTAGGTTTGTCACCTCTACTCAAAGCTCTTTCCACTCTTTTGCCACAGAGACGGATGTGCCCTATGAAGGCTGTCTTGGAGTAGCTCGTCCAGTTTCGGGGAATTAGACTAAAGTGCTCTTTGCCTAAGGTTTGCTGGCTAAATCATGATGCAAAAGGTACGAGGTTTAATCTCTGCTTTTTTGTACTTAAACTGGGTTGTTTCACTTCTCTTTCAGCGTTCCCTTGCGGTACTTTGTCTGTAGCTCTTAGGTCCTTTTCTGTCGCCCATACTTAGGGGGAAAAATGGTTTGTTTTGGTTAATTAAGTGTATTAGGGGGTATTAATAGTTATTTTTTGTTTTTGGGGGAGGGGCTAGCTATTAGGTGTCAGAATAATCCGATTTGCACGGGTGGCTCCTCGGTGTAAGGGAGGTGCTTTTCTATCTAAGCTATATTCTGATTTTTCCAAGTGCACCTTCCGGTACACTTACCATGTTACGACTTGCCTCCCCTTTGTGTGTGATAGTGTATTAATTATTGGTGGGTTTGATTTGGGGAGAGTGACGGGCGGTGTGTGCGCGCTTCATGGCCGGTTTCAGTAAGACACTCTGTTTCTTTACTTACTGCTAAATCCTCCTTCAGACATGTGTTTCATTATGTCATTCGTGGTTCTCTGGGCAGAGAATGTAGCCCATTTCTTCCCCCTCCATACGCTACACCTCGACCTGACGTTTTGGGCTGTGCCAACTTTGCCTACTGTTAGTCCTTCACAGGGTAGGCTGACGACGGTGGTATATAGGCGGATTAGACAAGAAGGGGTGAGGTTTAACGGGGATTATCGGTTCTAGAACAGGCTCCTCTAGATGGGTTTAAAGCACCGCCAAGTCCTTTGGGTTTTAAGCTAATGCTCGTAGTACCCGGGCGGATAAGGAATGTATTAGAATATCATTGTTTAGGGCTAGGCATAGTGGGGTATCTAATCCCAGTTTGTACCCTAGCTTTCGTGGGTTCAAAGGGGGTGAGGCTACCTTCGTAATTGTCCTTCATGTCCTCGGGAGCGTATAACTGCCTTGAGGGCGTTCGGCCTCAGTTTGGTGTTTGGTGTTTTAACCACTCTTTACGCCGGGGGCTAACAACTTGGGTCTCTCGTATAACCGCGGTGGCTGGCACGAGTTTTACCGGCCCTCTAAGCCGTAGCTAAGTCAAGTTTTCACTTATGGCTTAATGTTTATCACTGCTGAGTTCCCTTGGGGGTGTGGCTAAGCAAGGCGTCATGGGCTACGAGGGGTGTGCCTGATACCGGCTCCTAATTCCCGGGCAGGGTGTGTAGGGCATTCTCACGGGGGTGCGGATACTTGCATGTGTAAGTTTGGCTAGAGCTGTTAGTAAAGTCAGGACCAAGCCTTTGTGCCTGTGGGGCTTTCTAGGGCCCATCTTAACATCTTCAGTGTTATGCTTTTATTAAGCTACACTAGC